GCTAGCGTAGCTTAATTAAAGCGTAACACTGAAGATGTTAAGATGGGCCCTAGTAAGCTCCGCAGGCACAAAGGCTTGGTCCTGACTTTACTATCGACTTTAACTAGATTTACACATGCAAGTATCCGCACCCCTGTGAGAATGCCCTCATCTCCCTGCCCGGGGCTGAGGAGCCGGCATCAGGCTCGCCCCGCAGCCCAAGACGCCTTGTTCAGCCACACCCCCAAGGGAGCTCAGCAGTGATAAACATTAAGCCATAAGTGAAAACTTGACTTAGTCAAAGTTAAGAGGGCCGGTAAAACTCGTGCCAGCCACCGCGGTTATACGAGCGACCCAAGCTGATAGTCACCGGCGTAAAGAGTGGTTAGAGAACAACCCAAACTAAAGCCGAACGCCTTCAAGGCTGTTATACGCATCCGAAGGTACGAAGAACCATCACGAAAGTGGCTTTACCCCCCACCCGAACCCACGAAAGCTACGTAACAAACTGGGATTAGATACCCCACTATGCCTAGCCCTAAACATAGATAGTAACATACTCTACTATCCGCCCGGGAACTACGAGCATTAGCTTAAAACCCAAAGGACTTGGCGGTGCTTTAGACCCACCTAGAGGAGCCTGTCCTAGAACCGATAACCCCCGTTCAACCTCACCCCCCTTTGTTTTTCCCGCCTATATACCACCGTCGTCAGCTTACCCTGTGAAGGCCCTATAGTAAGCAAAATTGGTAAAACCCAAAACGTCAGGTCGAGGTGTAGCGCATGGGAGGGGAAGAGATGGGCTACATTCTCTACTACAGAGAACCACGAATGTATTAGTACTGAAACATACAACTGAAGGAGGATTTAGCAGTAAGTGGAAAATAGAGCGTTCCACTGAAACCGGCCCTGAAGCGCGCACACACCGCCCGTCACTCTCTCCAAGCTTATTATTCTTTATAACTAAAATATTATTCATTGCAAAGGGGAGGCAAGTCGTAACATGGTAAGTGTACCGGAAGGTGTACTTGGAAAAACCAGAGTATAGCTAAACACAGGAAAGCGCCTCCCTTACACCGAGAAGACATCCGTGCAAACCGGATTACCCTGACGCCCCACAGCTAGCCCACAAAATCCAACCAACAATCAAACATAAATACCCCCAAATACCCCAAACCAAACAAACAAACCATTTTCCCCTCTTAGTATGGGAGACAGAAAAGAGAATTAGGAGCAATAGAAACAGTACCGCAAGGGAACGCTGAAAGAGAAATGAAACAAACCATTTTAAGCCCAAAAAAGCAGAGATCTAAACTCGTACCTTTTGCATCATGACTTAGCCAGTACTATTCGAGCACAGAGTTCTTTAGTTCGACACCCCGAAACTAGACGAGCTACTCCAAGACAGCCTATAACAGGGCAAACCCGTCTCTGTGGCAAAAGAGTGGGAAGAACTTTGAGTAGAGGTGACAGACCTACCGAGCCTAGTTATAGCTGGTTGCCTAAGAAATGGATAGAAGTTCAGCCCCCCGTATTTCCCAACCCAACCCAGTCTTTACTTAAGCTGGACATCAGGCCTAGCCGAGGGAGTTATTCGAAGGAGGTACAGCTCCTTTGAAACAAGACACAACTTTACCAGGAGGATAAAGATCATAATTATTAAGGAAACAAGTGCTCCAGTGGGCCTAAAAGCAGCCACCTCAACAGAAAGCGTTAAAGCTCAGGCACATCTACCAACCCCATATTCTGATTAATCATCTAAACCCCCTAATCCTATTAGGCCCTCCCATGCAGCCATGGGAGAGACCCTGCTAATATGAGTAACAAGAAAATTTCTAGATTTTCTCCTTGCACAAGTGTACATCGGAACGGACCCCCCACCGACCCTTAACCGGCCCCAATCAAAGAGGGTATTGAATAATAAACCACAAAACTAGAAAAACATTCAAATACTGGCCGTTAACCCCACACTGGAGTGCCCACAAGGAAAGACTAAAAGAGAAAAAAGGAACTCGGCAAACACAAGCCTCGCCTGTTTACCAAAAACATCGCCTCTTGCAAAGCAAAAAATAAGAGGTCCCGCCTGCCCTGTGACTATATGTTTAACGGCCGCGGTATTTTGACCGTGCGAAGGTAGCGCAATCACTTGTCTTTTAAATGAAGACCCGTATGAATGGCATAACGAGGGCTTAGCTGTCTCTTTTCTCCAAGTCAGTGAAATTGATCTCCCCGTGCAGAAGCGGGGATACAAACATAAGACGAGAAGACCCTATGGAGCTTTAGACACAAAGCAGTCCAGATTAAGACTCCAGAATTAAAACGGAGCAATAAAATGACAATCCTGCTCAAATGTCTTTGGTTGGGGCGACCATGGGGAAAAACAAAACCCCCACGTGGAATGGAAGAACTTCTTCTACAACCAAGAGTCGCCACTCTAAGTGACAGAACCTCTGACCATAAATGATCCGGTACTACCGATCAACGAACCGAGTTACCCTAGGGATAACAGCGCAATCCCCTTCCAGAGCCCATATCGACAAGGGGGTTTACGACCTCGATGTTGGATCAGGACATCCTAATGGTGCAGCCGCTATTAAGGGTTCGTTTGTTCAACGATTAAAGTCCTACGTGATCTGAGTTCAGACCGGAGTAATCCAGGTCAGTTTCTATCTATGATGTGATCTTCTTCTAGTACGAAAGGACCGAAAAGAAAAGGCCCATGCTCATGGCACGCCTTACCCCCACCTAATGAAAACAACTAAAATAGGCAAGGGGGCATACCCCTAAGCCTAAGAACATGGCATGTTAAGGTGGCAGAGCCTGGACACTGCAAAAGACCTAAGCCCTTTCTACAGAGGTTCAAATCCTCTCCTTAACTATGATTTCAATCCTTACTACCCACGTCCTAAACCCTCTGGCCTTCATCGTCCCTGTACTCCTAGCTGTTGCATTCCTTACCCTCCTCGAACGAAAAGTGCTGGGCTACATACAACTACGGAAGGGACCCAACGTCGTTGGCCCTTACGGACTACTCCAACCAATCGCAGACGGTGTTAAACTCTTCATCAAAGAACCAGTACGACCCTCTACCTCCTCCCCCGTCCTATTCTTAATCACCCCCATATTGGCCTTAACCCTTGCCCTAACCCTCTGAGCCCCCATACCCCTCCCCTACCCCGTCGTTGACCTCAACCTAGGAATCCTATTTATCCTCGCCCTATCAAGCCTAGCCGTCTATTCCATCCTAGGCTCAGGATGGGCATCAAACTCAAAATATGCACTCATGGGGGCCCTTCGAGCCGTTGCCCAAACCATTTCCTACGAAGTAAGCCTAGGGCTAATCCTTCTAAACATTATTATTTTCACGGGGGGCTTTACACTTCAAACCTTTAACATCGCCCAAGAAAGCATTTGACTTATTCTTCCTGCATGACCCCTGGCCGCAATATGATACATCTCAACCCTAGCAGAGACTAACCGGGCCCCTTTCGACCTTACCGAGGGAGAATCAGAACTAGTTTCTGGTTTTAATGTAGAATATGCAGGAGGTCCCTTTGCCCTCTTCTTCCTCGCAGAATACGCCAACATCCTCCTCATAAACACACTATCCGCCACCCTATTCCTAGGCGCCTCCCACATTCCAACAATCCCAGAACTAACAGCAATAAATTTAATAACCAAAGCCGCCCTTCTCTCAGTCGTCTTCTTATGAGTTCGAGCCTCATACCCCCGATTCCGATATGACCAACTAATACACCTAATCTGAAAAAACTTCCTCCCCCTAACACTAGCCCTAGTGATCTGACACCTGGCGCTTCCCATCGCATTCGCAGGCCTACCCCCACAACTGTAACACCCTGGAGTTGTGCCTGAATTTAAAGGACCACTTTGATAGAGTGAATCATGAGGGTTAAAATCCCCCCAACTCCTTAGAAAAAAGGGACTCGAACCCGTCCTTAAGAGATCAAAACTCTTGGTGCTTCCACTACACCACTTTCTAGTAAAATCAGCTAATTAAGCTTTTGGGCCCATACCCCAAACATGTTGGTTAAAATCCTTCTTCTACTAATGAACCCGTACATTCTTGCCACCCTTTTATTCGGTCTTGGCCTAGGAACCACTATTACATTTGCAAGCTCCCACTGACTACTTGCCTGAATAGGACTTGAAATAAATACCCTAGCTATCATCCCCCTAATAGCCCAACACCACCACCCCCGAGCAGTTGAAGCAACCACAAAATACTTTCTCACACAAGCCACTGCCGCCGCCATAATCCTCTTTGCTAGCACTACCAATGCCTGACTCACCGGGCAATGAGACATCCAACAGATATCACACCCCCTGCCCATCACCATCATCACAATGGCCCTAGCACTTAAAATCGGTCTGGCCCCCGTCCACTCGTGACTGCCCGAAGTACTTCAAGGGTTAGACCTAACCACAGGGCTAATCCTATCCACCTGACAAAAACTAGCCCCCTTCGCCCTAATTTTACAAATCCAGCCCGCCAACCCCACAACTATAATTGCCCTCGGACTCATGTCTACCCTTGTAGGAGGCTGAGGGGGCCTCAACCAAACTCAACTCCGGAAAATCCTAGCCTACTCATCCATTGCACACCTCGGATGAATAATCCTAGTTATCCAGTTTAACCCCGCCCTCACCTTACTAGCCCTGCTCACATACTTCATCATGACATTCTCAACATTCCTAGCATTCAAACTAAACAACTCAACCAACATCAACACCCTCGCCACATCCTGAGCAAAGGCCCCCGCCTTAACTGCCCTAATGCCCCTAGTCCTGCTATCACTGGGCGGCCTTCCACCATTGTCTGGATTCGCACCAAAATGATTAATCCTTCAAGAATTAACCAAGCAAGGGCTTGCCCCCACAGCCACACTAGCCGCCCTAACAGCCCTCCTCAGCCTATACTTCTACCTGCGCCTATCCTACGCTATAACCCTCACCATATCCCCTAACAACTTAACCAACACAATGCCTTGACGGCTTCCCCCACTCCAACACACCATACCATTAGCTTTATCAACAATAGCAACAATCTCCCTGCTCCCCCTAACCCCCGCCGCCACCGCCCTGTTAACCCCGTAAGGGGCTTAGGATAGCACTTCAGACCAAGGGCCTTCAAAGCCCTAAGCGGGAGTGAGAATCTCCCAGCCCCTGATAAGACTTGCAGGACTTTATCCCACATCTTCTATATGCAAAACAGACACTTTAATTAAGCTAAAGCCTTTCTAGATGAGAAGGCCTCGATCCTACAAAATCTTAGTTAACAGCTAAGCGCCCAAACCAGCGAGCATTCATCTACTTTCCCCGCCGCGGGGGGACGAGGCGGGGAAAGCCCCGGCAGGCAGTTAGCCCGCTTCCTCAGATTTGCAATCTGATATGATAACACCCCAGGGCTTGATAAGGAGAGGGCTTAAACCTCTGTCTATGGGGTTACAATCCACCGCTTACCTCAGCCACCTTACCTGTGGCAATCACACGCTGATTTTTCTCAACCAACCACAAAGACATTGGCACCCTTTATCTAGTATTTGGTGCCTGAGCCGGAATAGTCGGCACCGCCTTAAGCCTCTTGATCCGAGCAGAACTAAGCCAGCCGGGGGCCCTTCTGGGAGATGACCAGATCTACAACGTCATTGTTACTGCACACGCCTTTGTAATAATTTTCTTTATAGTAATGCCAATTATGATTGGAGGATTTGGAAACTGACTAATTCCCCTAATGATTGGAGCACCCGACATGGCATTCCCCCGAATAAATAACATGAGCTTCTGACTTCTTCCTCCCTCCTTCCTCCTTCTCCTGGCCTCTTCTGGAGTAGAAGCAGGGGCAGGAACAGGGTGAACTGTATACCCACCCCTTGCCGGGAATCTTGCACACGCAGGAGCCTCAGTTGACCTTACAATCTTCTCTCTTCACCTGGCAGGTGTCTCCTCAATTCTAGGGGCCATTAACTTTATTACAACCATCATCAACATGAAACCCCCAGCCATTTCACAATACCAAACACCCCTGTTTGTTTGAGCAGTGCTGATTACGGCTGTCCTCCTTCTTCTTTCCCTGCCCGTACTTGCGGCAGGTATCACGATACTACTAACAGATCGCAACCTAAACACCACCTTCTTTGACCCCGCAGGAGGAGGTGATCCAATTCTCTACCAACACCTGTTCTGATTCTTTGGCCACCCAGAAGTCTATATTCTTATCCTCCCCGGGTTCGGAATGATCTCCCACATCGTCGCTTACTACTCCGGTAAAAAAGAACCCTTTGGCTATATAGGAATAGTATGAGCCATAATGGCCATCGGCCTGCTAGGATTTATTGTCTGAGCCCATCACATATTCACAGTCGGAATAGACGTAGACACACGAGCATACTTTACATCCGCCACCATAATTATTGCCATTCCAACAGGAGTAAAAGTCTTTAGCTGACTTGCCACACTACACGGCGGGTCCATCAAATGAGAAACCCCGCTCCTATGAGCCCTTGGCTTCATTTTCTTATTCACGGTAGGGGGGCTCACAGGCATCGTCCTAGCCAACTCTTCATTAGACATCGTACTTCACGATACCTATTATGTAGTTGCCCACTTCCACTATGTTCTCTCTATGGGGGCCGTGTTCGCCATCGTAGCCGCCTTTGTACACTGATTCCCCCTATTCACAGGGTACACTCTCCACGACACATGAACTAAAATCCACTTTGCAGTTATGTTCCTGGGCGTCAACCTTACATTCTTCCCACAACACTTCCTCGGTCTTGCAGGCATGCCTCGACGGTACTCAGACTACCCCGACGCCTACACCTTATGAAACACTGTTTCCTCAATGGGGTCACTAGTCTCTCTAGTAGCAGTAATCATGTTCCTATTTATTATCTGAGAAGCCTTTGCTGCCAAACGAGAAGTCCTGTCAGTAGAACTAACCGCAACCAACGTAGAATGACTACACGGATGCCCTCCACCATACCACACATTCGAGGAGCCCGCCTTCGTACTGGTACAAGCAGACTAACGAGAAAGGAAGGAATTGAACCCCCATTTATTGGTTTCAAGCCAATCGCATAACCACTCTGCCACTTTCTTTTATAAGACACTAGTAAAACGAACATTACACTGCTTTGTCAAGGCAGATTTGTGGGTTGAAGCCCCGCGTGTCTTAAGCATTAGCTAGAATGGCACATCCCTCACAACTAGGATTCCAAGACGCGGCCTCCCCCGTTATAGAAGAACTACTCCACTTTCACGACCACGCCCTAATAATTGTATTCCTAATCAGCACACTAGTGCTTTACATTATTGTGGCAATAGTCTCCACCAAACTAACTAACAAGTTTATTTTAGACTCCCAAGAAATTGAAATTATCTGAACAGTTCTCCCAGCAGTAATTCTTATTTTAATTGCACTTCCCTCACTTCGAATCCTCTACCTCATGGACGAAATTAATGACCCGCATCTAACAATCAAAGCAATAGGACACCAATGATACTGAAGCTATGAATATACAGACTATGAAGACCTCGGCTTTGACTCATACATAATCCCCACTCAAGACCTCACCCCCGGCCAATTCCGCCTGCTGGAAGCAGATCACCGAATAGTTATCCCAGTTGAATCCCCCATTCGTATTCTTGTCTCAGCCGAAGACGTCCTTCACTCATGAGCAGTCCCTGCCCTGGGAGTAAAAATGGACGCAGTACCAGGCCGTCTAAACCAAACAGCCTTCATTGCCTCACGACCCGGCGTATTTTATGGCCAATGCTCTGAGATTTGCGGAGCAAATCACAGCTTTATACCTATCGTAGTTGAAGCAGTCCCTCTAGAACACTTTGAGGACTGATCTCTCCTAATACTTCAAGACGCCTCACTAAGAAGCTAAATCGGGCATAAGCGTTAGCCTTTTAAGCTAAAGACTGGTGATCCCCAACCACCCCTAGTGACATGCCTCAACTTAATCCTGCCCCATGATTTGCCATCCTAATCTTTTCATGACTAATTTTCCTAACATTCCTCCCCCCAAAAGTCCTAGCTCACACCTTCCCAAATGAACTCACAACACAAAGCACAGAAAGCCCCAACACACAATCCTGAAACTGACCATGATCCTAAGCTTCTTTGACCAATTTATGAGCCCCACATACCTAGGAATTCCACTAATCGCCCTGGCCCTTAGTCTTCCATGAATTTTATACCCCGCCCCCACAGGTCGATGACTAAACAACCGACTATTAGCCCTACAAGGCTGATTCATCAACCGATTCACTCAACAACTTCTACTCCCAATAAGCCTCGGAGGACACAAATGAGCGGCCCTTTTCACATCCCTAATACTTTTCTTAATCACCCTTAACATGCTTGGCCTCCTACCATATACCTTCACCCCTACAACACAACTCTCCTTAAACATGGGACTTGCAGTACCCCTTTGACTCGCAACCGTTATTATTGGAATACGAAACCAACCCACACATGCCCTAGGACACCTTTTACCAGAAGGAACACCAACCCTTCTCATCCCTGTTCTCATTATTATCGAAACAATCAGCCTGTTCATTCGACCTCTCGCCCTCGGAGTTCGACTCACAGCTAACTTAACAGCGGGTCACCTTCTTATTCAACTAATCGCCACTGCCACTGCCGTCCTAGCCCCCCTTATACCCACTGTGGCCATTCTCACGGGCACCCTCCTCTTAATACTTACCCTCCTAGAAGTCGCCGTTGCTATAATCCAAGCCTATGTCTTCGTACTATTACTAAGCCTCTACCTACAAGAAAACGTCTAATGGCCCACCAAGCACACGCATATCACATAGTTGACCCCAGCCCTTGACCCCTCACAGGCGCAGTTGCCGCCCTCCTAATAACATCCGGACTTGCCATCTGATTTCACTTTCACTCCACAACCCTTATAACGCTAGGACTAATACTGCTCCTGCTGACGATATATCAATGATGACGAGACATCATTCGAGAAGGAACCTTCCAAGGACATCACACGCCCCCCGTCCAAAAAGGCCTCCGATACGGAATAGTTCTCTTTATTACATCAGAAGTTTTCTTCTTTCTAGGATTTTTCTGAGCCTTCTACCACTCAAGCCTTGCCCCCACGCCCGAGCTGGGTGGCTGCTGACCCCCAACAGGCATTACTACCCTAGATCCATTCGAAGTCCCCCTGCTAAACACAGCCGTCCTTCTGGCCTCAGGCGTAACAGTCACATGAGCCCACCACAGCATCATAGAAGGAGAACGAAAACAAGCAATCCACTCCTTAGGCTTAACAATTCTCCTAGGCTTCTACTTCACCCTCCTTCAAGCCATAGAATACTATGAAGCCCCCTTCACAATCGCCGACGGAGTTTATGGCTCCACTTTCTTCGTAGCAACAGGATTCCACGGACTTCACGTAATCGTCGGCTCGACCTTCCTGGCCGTATGCCTCATCCGTCAAATCCAATACCACTTTACATCCGAGCACCACTTCGGCTTTGAAGCGGCCGCCTGATACTGACACTTTGTAGATGTCGTATGACTATTCCTTTATATCTCCATTTACTGATGAGGATCTTAATCTTTCTAGTATTAAAGCTAGTATAAGTGACTTCCAATCACCCGGTCTTGGTTAAACCCCAAGGAAAGATAATGAACCTTCTCCTAACAATCATTACTATCGCTGTCCTCCTCTCCTCTGTCTTGGCCCTTGTCTCCTTTTGACTCCCCCAGATAACCCCAGATTATGAAAAGCTCTCCCCCTATGAATGCGGCTTTGACCCGCTTGGCTCCGCACGACTCCCCTTTTCCCTCCGATTCTTCCTAATCGCCATCCTCTTTCTCCTCTTTGACCTTGAAATTGCTCTCCTCCTCCCCCTCCCCTGAGGAGACCAACTAGTCTCACCTCTCTACACATTTATTTGAGCAACCGCCGTCCTAATACTCCTAACCCTTGGACTAATTTATGAATGAACCCAAGGAGGACTAGAGTGGGCCGAATAGGTGGTTAGTCTAAGAAAAAACATTTGATTTCGGCTCAAAAATTTGTGGTTTAAGTCCATGACTACCTAATGACCCCTGTTCACTTCTCCTTCTCATCAGCCTTTATCCTAGGGCTAATAGGCCTAGCATTCCACCGAACTCACCTTCTCTCCGCCCTCCTCTGCCTAGAAGGCATAATGCTCTCACTATATATTGCCCTCTCCCTATGGGCCCTCCAACTAGATGCCACGGGCTATTCAGCCTCTCCCATGCTCCTATTAGCATTCTCAGCATGCGAAGCCAGCGCAGGGTTAGCCCTACTAGTTGCAACTGCACGAACCCACGGAACCGATCGCCTACAAAGCCTTAACCTCCTACAATGCTAAAAATCCTAATCCCAACACTCATGCTAGTCCCCACCGCTTGGCTAACCCCCACCAAATGACTCTGGCCCACAGCCCTCGGCCAAAGCCTAGTAATTGCACTAATTAGCCTCACTTGACTAGGTCATTTATCAGAAACAGGCTGATCTACACTAAACACATTCATAGCAACAGACCCCCTCTCAACACCCCTTCTAGTCCTAACCTGCTGACTTCTTCCCCTAATAATCCTCGCTAGCCAAAACCACATAACCCCCGAGCCCCAGAACCGCCAACGAATGTATATCTCCCTCCTAACCTCCCTGCAGGTATTCCTAATCTTGGCCTTTGGTGCCACAGAAATTATCATATTCTACGTTATATTTGAAGCCACCCTAATCCCCACCCTAATCATCATCACCCGCTGAGGCAATCAAACTGAACGCCTTAATGCAGGCACGTACTTCTTATTCTACACCCTGGCCGGATCCCTGCCCCTTCTAGTGGCCCTTCTCTTACTGCAAAACGACACAGGCACCCTTTCAATATTAACCCTCCAATACGCCAAACCACTCCAATTAGTATCTTATGCAGATAAACTATGATGGGCAGGCTGCCTTCTGGCTTTCCTGGTCAAAATACCCTTGTACGGCGTCCACCTCTGACTTCCTAAGGCACACGTTGAAGCCCCCATTGCCGGATCAATAGTCCTTGCCGCCGTGCTCCTAAAACTAGGGGGCTACGGTATGATACGAATAATAGTTATACTCGACCCCCTAACCAAAGAATTAAGCTACCCCTTCATCATCTTTGCACTCTGGGGCATCATCATGACCGGTTCCATCTGTCTACGCCAAACAGACCTAAAATCCCTCATTGCCTACTCCTCAGTCAGTCACATAGGCTTAGTTGCAGGGGGCATTTTAATTCAGACCCCTTGAGGCTTTACCGGCGCCCTAATCCTTATAATTGCACACGGACTTGCATCCTCCGCCCTATTCTGTCTTGCCAATACTAACTATGAACGAACCCATAGCCGAACCATGGTCCTAGCCCGAGGCCTACAGATAGTCCTCCCCCTCATGACCACCTGATGATTTATTGCCAGCCTAGCTAACCTAGCACTCCCCCCACTTCCAAACCTCATGGGGGAACTAATAATCATTACCTCTCTGTTTAACTGATCCTGATGAACCCTCCTCCTCACAGGAACCGGCACCCTAATCACCGCCGGCTACTCCCTCTACATATTCCTAATAACCCAACGGGGTCCCCTGCCAACACACATTATTGCCTTAGACCCCTCCCACTCCCGAGAACACCTCCTCATGGCCCTGCACCTCATTCCCCTAATCCTTCTAATCATGAAACCCGAACTAATCTGGGGTTGAACCGCCTGTAGACATAGTTTAAACAAAAACGTTAGATTGTGATTCTAAAAACGGAGGTTAAAGCCCTCTTGTCCACCGAGAGAGGCATCGCAGCAGCAAGGACTGCTAATCCTCGCCACCTTGGTTAAAGTCCATGGCTCACTCGCGCTCCTAAAGGATAACAGCTCATCCGTTGGTCTTAGGAACCAAAAACTCTTGGTGCAAATCCAAGTAGCAGCTATGCACTCTACCACAATCATCATGACTTCAAGTCTATTGACCATTTTTACACTACTCCTTTACCCCCTACTAACAACCCTCAGCCCGAACCCACAAGAAAACACCTGGGCCCTAGCTCAGGTAAAAACAGCAGTAAAAATGGCCTTCCTAGTAAGCCTGATCCCCCTCTTCCTGTTCCTTAATGAAGGCGCAGAGGTAATTATCACCAACTGAAGTTGAATAAACACCTTTACCTTTGACATCAACATCAGCCTAAAATTCGATCACTACTCAATTATCTTTATCCCAATTGCCCTCTATGTAACCTGGTCCATCCTAGAGTTTGCATCATGATATATGCACGCGGACCCCAACATAAACCGATTCTTTAAATACCTACTCACCTTTCTAGTGGCCATAATTATCCTAGTATCAGCCAACAACATATTCCAGCTTTTTATTGGGTGAGAAGGCGTGGGGATTATGTCATTCCTCCTAATCGGATGATGGTACGGACGAGCAGATGCCAACACCGCTGCCCTTCAGGCGGTCGTATACAACCGAGTCGGAGACATCGGACTAATTCTAGCCATAGCATGAATGGCCACAAACCTAAACTCATGGGAGATGCAACAAATATTTGCCGCCTCCAAAGACTTCGACCTTACCCTGCCACTACTAGGTCTAATCCTCGCTGCCACCGGCAAGTCAGCCCAATTCGGCCTACACCCCTGACTGCCCTCTGCAATGGAGGGTCCTACGCCGGTCTCTGCCCTACTTCACTCCAGCACCATGGTCGTCGCTGGAATTTTCCTGCTCATCCGCCTTAGCCCCCTTTTGGAAAACAATCAAACCGCCCTATCAATCTGCCTATGCCTCGGGGCACTCACAACCCTATTTACTGCCACCTGCGCCCTTACCCAAAACGACATCAAGAAAATTGTTGCATTCTCAACCTCCAGCCAACTGGGCCTAATAATAGTGACAATTGGACTAAACCAACCCCAACTGGCTTTCCTCCACATCTGCACCCACGCATTCTTTAAAGCCATGCTCTTCCTCTGCTCCGGCTCCATCATCCACAGCCTGAACGATGAACAAGACATCCGTAAGATGGGGGGAATACACCACCTCGCCCCAACCACCTCATCTTGTCTTACAATTGGCAGCCTCGCACTAACAGGAACCCCCTTCCTTGCAGGATTCTTCTCAAAGGACGCTATCATTGAAGCCCTAAACACATCCCACCTTAACGCCTGAGCCCTCGCCCTCACCTTGCTTGCCACCTCCTTTACTGCCATCTACAGCCTGCGTGTTGTCTTCTTTGTATCCATAGGACACCCCCGCTTCAACGCACTATCCCCTATCAACGAAAACAACCCAACAGTAATTAACCCTATCAAACGCCTAGCATGAGGTAGCATTATTGCCGGCTTACTAATCACCTCAAATATCACACCCCTTAAAACTCCTGTAATAACCATACCACCCCTCCTAAAACTCAGCGCCCTGATCGTTACAATCCTAGGACTCATCATTGCACTAGAACTTGCCTCCTTAACAAGCAAGCAATTCAAACCCACCCCCCACCTGCCCCTTCACCACTTCTCCAACATACTAGGTTTCTTCCCCACAATCATTCATCGTCTGGCCCCCAAAATAAACCTCATCCTTGGGCAGACAATGGCCAATCAAATGATCGACCAAACATGATTAGAAAAAACAGGGCCGAAAACTTTAATCACCGCCAACCTTCCCCTAATCACCACGACAAGCAACACTCAACAAGGAATAATTAAAACCTACCTCACCCTATTCCTGCTCACTCTAACCCTCGCCGCCCTCCTTTTCACCCCCTAACCGCCCGAAGCGTCCCCCGGCTCAGACCACGTGTTAACTCTAGCACCACAAATAAAGTGAGAAGTAAGACCCAAGCACTAATAACCAATATCCCTCCCCCCAAAGAATACATTAACGCAACCCCTCCAATATCCCCTCGAAATACAGAAAACTCTTTAAGCTCATCAGCCGGGACCCAAGAAACTTCATACCAACCCCCTCAAAAACAACCAGATACCAAGAAAACCCCGATAGAATAAGCCACAACATACCCCACAACTGAACGACTCCCTCAACTTTCCGGGTATGGCTCAGCAGCTAAAGCCGCAGAATACGCAAACACTACTAATATTCCCCCCAAGTAAATCAGAAACAACACCAAAGACAAAAAAGGTCCCCCATGTCCTACCAACACCCCACACCCAAGCCCCGCTACAACTACCAACCCCAAAGCAGCAAAGTAAGGTGAGGGGTTGGATGCAACCGCAATAAGACCTAACACAAGCCCAAATAAAAACAAAGACATAAAATAAGTCATAATTCCTACCCGGACTCTAACCAGGACTAGCGACTTGAAAAACCACCGTTATTTTTTAACTATAAGAACCCTTAATGGCCAACCTCCGAAAAACCCACCCCCTCCTAAAAATCGCAAACGACGCACTAATTGACCTTCCCACCCCCTCCAATATCTCAACCATGTGAAACTTTGGATCCCTCCTAGGCCTCTGCTTAATCAGCCAAATTCTTACAGGACTTTTCCTAGCCATACACTATACCTCTGACATCGCCACCGCCTTCTCATCAGTAGCCCACATCTGCCGGGACGTAAACTACGGATGACTGATCCGAAACCTGCACGCCAACGGAGCATCCGTCTTCTTCATCTGCATTTACATGCACATCGGCCGAGGACTATACTACGGCTCCTACCTCTATAAAGAAACCTGAAACACCGGAGTAGTTCTACTCCTGCTAGTAATAATAACCGCTTTCGTAGGCTATGTTCTTCCATGAGGACAAATATCCTTCTGGGGTGCCACTGTAATTACCAATCTCCTCTCCGCCGTCCCCTACGTAGGAAACACCCTAGTCCAATGAATCTGAGGCGGCTTCTCCGTTGACAACGCCACACTAACCCGATTTTTCGCCTTCCACTTCCTATTCCCCTTCGTCATTGCAGCTATAGCAATAATTCACCTTCTATTCCTTCATGAGACAGGCTCAAACAACCCGGTTGGTCTTAACTCAGACGCAGACAAAATTTCTTTCCACCCATACTGCACCTACAAAGACGCCCTTGGATTCACCGCCCTACTTGTTGGCCTCTCCTCATTAGCACTCTTCTCCCCCAACCTGCTTGGAGACCCCGACAATTTTACCCCCGCTAATCCCCTAGTCACACCCCCACATATCAAACCTGAATGATACTTCTTATTCGCCTATGCCATCCTACGATCCATCCCAAACAAACTAGGCGGAGTACTAGCCCTCCTAGCCTCTATCCTCGTCCTAATAGTCGTCCCCTTCCTCCACACCTCAAAACAACGAGGACTAACATTCCGACCTCTAACCCGAATCCTATTCTGAACCTTAGTTGCAAACGTTGCCATTCTTACCTGAATCGGGGCAATACCTGTAGAATCCCCCTTTATTATCATTGGGCAAGTAGCATCCTTCCTCTACTTCCTGCTAATTCTAGTTCTCTCCCCTCTAGCAGCATGAGCAGAAAACAAAGCCCTTCGATGAGCATGCCCTAGTAGCTCAGTGTCAGAGCGCCGGTCTTGTAAACCGGACGCCGGAGGTTAAACTCCCCCCTAGTGCTCAGAGAAAGAAGATTCTAACTTCCACCCCTAACTCCCAAAGCTAGGATTCTAAACTAAACTATTCTCTGCCGCCCCAGCCCGCGCCCACATATATGTCCTAGAAAGCTAATATAGACATATATGTATTAACACCATGAATCGAATTTAACCATTTCTAATAGTGCCCTGGGACATACCTGAACTATCAACACATGTCGAGATTAAACATTCATACATCAACACAAATACAAAGGTGGACATAAAGCAATACTGAAATATCTAACAGATTGATGACTTCATGTGATATCCGACATTTAAGACCGAACACAACTCGCATTGGTTAAGTTATACCACGAATCCAACATCTCGTCAACCCTCAGATTCTCAAGTGTAGTAAGAAACCACCATCAGTTGATTCCTTAATGCATATCATGCTTGATGGTCAGGGACAAGTGGTCGTGGGGGTTTCACTTAGTGAACTATTTCTGGCATTTGGTTCCTATTTCAGGAACATATCTCGATACTATTCCTCCCCTCAATGAATTTTGCCAGACATTTGATTGATGGTGGGACACATACGACTCGTTACCCCCCATGCCGGGCACTCTTTCTAATGGGCATTTGGTTCTTTTTTTTGGTTTCCTTTCATCTTGCATTTCACAGTGCATACAGAAATGACAGACAAGGGTGTACATTTCCTTGCCCGCAAGGAAATAGTATCCACGGTGGAAAGTCATTCTATAAAGAACTGCATCCTAGGATCTCACGAGCATAAAGGATTAGTATTACTCCAAAGATATCTAAGATGCCCCCCGGTTTACGCGCGTAAACCCCCCTACCCCCCTACACCCCTGAGATCACTATTATTCCTGAAAACCCCCCGGAAACAGGAAAACCTCTAGTGGTGTTTTCATCACCCAAATTGTGTTTATTTACATTAATTAAAATATTTCATGTA